AATAAAGTAAAAAAGGGTAATTCAGGATTTAATGTTGTTGGTACTTGTTTTTGAATAAAAACAATTTGATTATTAATAAAATATTTAATATATTAATTATTTATAGATAATAAAATAAATATTAAAATGATATTATAATTATATATGTTTTATAAATATATATATAATTATAATAATATATTAATTAATAATAATAACATAATATTAAATCTATCCTTAACCTATAAAGGATAGATTTAAATATTAATAAGATATTTAATATACTAATTATTTATTAATAATAAAATAAATGTTAACAATATATAATATTAAATCTATTCTTTTAGGTTAAAAATAGATTTAATAAATAATTAATATATTAATTATTTATTGAAAATAAAATTAATATATAAATAATATTATAATTATATATGTTTTATAAATATATATATAATTATAATAATATATTAATTAATAATAATAACATAATATTAAATCTATCCTTAACCTATAAAGGATAGATTTAAATATTAATAAGATATTTAATATATTAATTATTTATAGATAATAAAATAAATATTAAAATGATATTATAATTATATATGTTTTATAAATATATATATAATTATAATAATATATTAATTAATAATAATAACATAATATTAAATCTATCCTTAACCTATAAAGGATAGATTTAAATATTAATAAGATATTTAATATACTAATAATTTATAAATGATAAAATGAATGTTAACAATATATAATATTAAATCTATTTTTAACCTAAAAGAATAGATTTAAATATTAATAAATTCATAAAATGAAAATACTATTAAGGTCTCAATAATAAAAAAATTATGATTCTAAAAATTCTTTTATATCAAAACCAATATGTATTTATTATTTACTACTTTCTTTTTTTTTTTATTTTAAGAATCAAAAAAAAAAAAAGAAAGTATTGATTAAAATATATTTATTCCTGAATTAATGATATTGTTTTATTTATTAGTAACCCCTAATTGCTAATAAGTATCTAATATTACTATTTTATTTATTAGGATATTTATTAGTAACCCCTAATTGCTAATAAGTATCTAATATTACTATTTTATTTATTAGGATATTTATTAGTAACCCCTAATTGCTAATAAGTATCTAATATTGCTATTTTATTTATTGGTATATTTATTAGTAACCCCTAATTGCTAATAAGTATCTAATATTACTATTTTATTTATTAGGATATTTATTATTTGTGCCCCTTGGATTAATAATTACAAACGATACTAGGTTACCCCCCCAATAAATTATATTCCTGAATTAGCATTTATTTATTATTTAAAGTTTGATTCTAGTTAATTTCTTGGTTTTTATAATAAGTTATATATATTTATTTAAAGTTTTTATTTTATAGTAATTAAGATTTATTTATTTTTGGTTAAAATTAGGTGATTATTTTAATAATTGATTAATTTTGTGCCAGCAATCGCGGTTATACATTTTAATTAAAATTAAGTGTTTTAGTTTTAATTATTTTTTTTTTTGATTATTATTTTTTTTATTTAGGTGAAATTTATATTATATTTTTATTTCTATTTTAAAGTTATTTTATATTTAGGTTTAAAAGTAGGATTAGATACCCTGTTACTCTGAATTTAAGTTTAAGCTTGAATAAAAGTAGTAGATCTTCATAACTCAAAGAATTTGGCGGTTAATTTTAAGTTTCAGGGGAATCTGATTATTAATTGATAAACCACGATAGTTTATACTTTTTATTTACTTGTATATCTCTATATTGTGAATGTTTTTTTAGAATTATTTTCTTTTAAATTTATATTAATAATATTAGGTCAAGGTGTAGTTATTAAAATAGATTATTTGGATTACTTTAGTTTTAATTTTAATTTTAATTGTAATTGTTTTTTTATGATTATTTAGAATTTGATAGTAAATTAACATAATATTTTTTATTGAATTTAAATTGATTAGTGCACATATTGCCCGTCACTCCTATTTTAGGATAAGTCGTAACATAGTAACCCCACCGGAAGGTGGGGTTAGATAATCATCAGATTATAGCTTATTACAAAGTTGATTAGTTACATTAATTAGAAGGTTTATTAATTTATTCTGATAATATTTATTTTTTTTTTTAAAAAAAAGGTATTTTATTTATTTTGTTTTTTTTAGTATTTTTTTAAATAATTATTTTAATTTTCTGTTAAGCATTTTAAATTATTATTTTAGATTAAGTATTTGTACCTTTTGTATCAGGGTTGTTTTAATTTTAAATTTATTATTAATTTCCCGAAATTAAAAGATTTGATTATTTATTTTTTTTATTATTTCATAATTATTTATAATTAATATTCAGTGGTTATAAGTTATTCGTTTTTAATTATATCTGGTTAATTAATATTAAATTTAATTTTAATTATTTTGTTTAAGTTAATTAATTAGGGATAATCTTTATTTTTTTTTAAAATTTTTATTTTTGTATTTTTATTATGAATTAAATTTTTTATTAAGTTTTTAATTAATTTTAATTTTTTTTATATGATTATTTTTTATTTAATATTTTATTAATTTGATTTATTTAATACTTTCTTATTTTTAATATTGATTAAATTAGTATAATTTTTTATTATTATTAAATGAATTTGACAAATTTAATTCTCAACTGTTTATCAAAAACATTTTTTTTAGTTTATTATTAAAAATACAATCTGCTCAATGATTTATTATTAAATAGCTGCAGTATTTTGACTGTACAAAGGTAGCATAATAATTAGTCTTTTAATTGAAGTCTGGAATGAACGATTTAATGAAGAATATATTTTATTGGTTTTATTATTAAAATTTTATTTTTAAGTGAAAAATCTTATTATTATTATAGGGACGAGAAGACCCTATAGAACTTTATAATTTATTAATTAATTGGTAATTTAGTTTTATTTATTTATATTTATATATAATTATTTGATTGGGGTGATTTCTAAATATTAACTTTAGTTTGATTTTTCATTTATAGGTGATTATTTTGATCTAATGTTTTTGATTATAAGATCAAGTTACCTTAGGGATAACAGCGTAATTTTAATGGTAAGTTCTTATTTATATTAAAGTTTGCGACCTCGATGTTGAATTAAGATTATTTTTGGGGGCAGTGTCTCAATTATATAAGTCTGTTCGACTTTTAATTTCTTACATGATTTGAGTTCAGACCGGTGTAAGCCAGGTTGGTTTCTATCTTATAAATTTTAAGTTATTTTAGTACGAAAGGACCATTTAATTCAATTTTTTATTGTTAATTTTTATTGATTTGTCAGATTTTAATTGATTTAAATTTAGGATTTAATTATATGTATTTATACATAATCAATAATTTTTTTGTTAAATTTGTTATTTTTGGTTATTGTTGTTCTGTTATCTGTAGGATTTTTTACTTTATTTGAGCGTAAAGTATTAAGTTATATTCAGTTTCGTAAAGGTCCTAATAAAGTTGGTTTGATTGGTATTTTTCAGCCTTTTAGAGATGGTATAAAGTTATTTTTTAAGGAGTTTTGTTGACCTATCAATTCTAATGTTTTGATTTATTTTTTATGCCCTATTTACGGGTTATTTCAGTCCTTGTTGATTTGGATTCTTTACCCTTTTTTTTTTAATTGTGTTAATTTTAATTATGGGTTTTTATTTTTTTTAGTATGTTCTTCCCTTGGGGTTTATGGTGTTATAATTTGTGGTTGATCTTCTAATAGTGTGTATTCAATGTTAGGATGTATTCGTATAATTTCTCAAGCTATTTCTTATGAAGTTTCTTTGTCTTTAATTTTATTATGTTATTTTTTATTAACTAATAGATATAAATTTAATGATTTTATAATTTATCAAGTTCGAATTTGATTTTTTATTTTTTCTATTCCTTTGTTTATGTGTTGGCTATCTTGTTGTATAGCTGAAACAAATCGAACTCCTTTTGATTTTTCTGAGGGAGAAAGAGAACTTGTTTCAGGGTTTAATGTAGAATATGGCTCTGGTAGTTTTGCATTTCTTTTTATTTCTGAGTACTCTAGAATTATTTTTATAAGATTGATAACTTGTATAATTTATTTAGGGTGTAATTATTATTCTTATTTTTTTTATTTTAAAATTATTTTTATGTGTTTTTCTTTTATTTGGGTTCGTTCTTGTTTTCCCCGTTATCGTTATGATAAGTTGATATATATTTCTTGAAAAATTTATTTGCCTCTTTCTTTGAATTATTTATTTATATTTTGCCTTTTTAGGCTTTTATTTGTTTATCATTTTTTTTTGTAAAGTTAATAAGGGTTCCTATTTTATATTTTCAAAATATATGTTTTATTTAAACTAATTAACTAATTAATTAGTTTATCCCATATTTTAGTTATTATTGGATTTACAATAAAGTATATGAAATATACCATTGTTATCATTATTCCATTAATAATAAAAGGGGGTTCTACTGGTTGTGAACCAATCCAAGTTAATAAGACAAAGTTTGAGATAAATATTCAATATAAGATTTGATTAATAGGATAAAATATTATTCCTTTGAATTTTATTTTTATTGATATAGGTAGAATTGATAAAATTAGGATTGATATAAATAATCCTATAACTCCTCCTAGTTTATTTGGAATTGATCGTAAAATTGCGTATGCAAATAGGAAATATCATTCTGGTTGAATATGAATTGGGGTGATTATAGGGTCTGCAATTATAAAGTTATCTGGGTCTGATATTATATAAGGTTCTATTATATTGATTATTATTAGTATTATTAAAACCAATATAAATCCCATTAAGTCTTTAATTGAATAATAAGGGTGAAAAGGTGTTTTGTCAATATTTGATGAAGCACCTAATGGATTTCTAGATCCCGTTATGTGAAGAAAAAATAAATGTACAATAATTATTATTATAATTAAAAATGGAGTAATAAAGTGTGTTGAGAAAAATCGAGATAAAGTGGGATTTCTTACTGCAAATCCACCTCATACTCACTCAACTAAATTGTTACCTAAATATGGAATGGCAGATAGTAAATTTGTAATTACTGTTGCCCCCCAGAATGATATTTGTCCCCATGGCAATACGTAACCTATAAATGCTGTTGCTATAGTTATAAATATAATCAGTATTCCTGATATTCATGTTTTATAATATTTATATGATGAGTAGTAAATTCCTCGTCCGATATGTAAATATATAGAAACAAAAAAAAATGAAGCACCATTTGCATGTAATGTTCGAATAAGTCAACCATAGGTTACATCTCGTATAATGTGTCTTATTCTTGAGAAAGCTAAAGAAATATCGGGAGTATAGTGCATAGAAAGTATAATTCCTGATATTAGTTGAGTGATTATACATACCCCTAAAATGGACCCAAAGTTTCATCAAATTCTAAGATTAATAGGTGTTGGTAAATATACTAAAGAATTTGATATAATTGATAATTCTTTAGATTTTAGAATAGATTTATTCATAAGTATTGGATCGAAGAGGTCCTTCAAATATTTTGACAATTTTATTTACAATTAGTATGGTTAATAGTATATATAGAATTACTATTAAAGTTATTATTATTCTTTTATTGTATATTTTTGTTATTGATATTATTTTATCTGAGATTATATTTATATATTGTATTTCTTGATTTTGAAATTCATTTATTATTTCTTCTATTGTAATTGCTATTAAAATTAGTGGTAATAATATTTTTGTGTTTATTTTAAATTTTTCGTTTGATGTGATTCTTCTTATGTATATGAAAATAATTAATAATCCTCCAATTATTGTTAAGAAGGTAATTATAGGAATTCATGATGAGATGTTTATTGTGTTTATTAAAGAAATAGACAGTAAAGTTTGTATGAGTAATATTATACCTATCGATATAGGTGTTTTTATTGAAACTGAAATAGCTGAGAAATACATAATGATTTTTATAAATATAATTTTTATTTCAGTTAATATTTTAATTAAAATTTGAATTTTGGATATTCAAGATATGTGAGTTTACATTTTACTGATGTTTTAAGATTATATCATTTTTAATTTACAAGACTAATATTTTTATTAAATTATTAAAACTTATGATTAATTCTTTTTTTTTTTTAATATTTTTTGGTATTTTTTCCATAGTCTTAGTTCGAAAGCATGTTTTTTTGTGCTTGATTAGATTGGAGTTTATTATTGTTTATCTGTTTATTTTTATTTACATTTACAGTTTATTGTTTTGTAGATCCTTATATGTTTATATAATTGTCATGGTTTTTTATGTTTGTGAAGGTGTTTTGGGGTTAAGATTAATTGTTCTAATAATTCGATGCCACTCTAATGATTATTTAAATTCTATTTATATATGATAGCATTTTTTTTTTATTTAGTTTTTATAATCCCTATATTAGGATTTAATTTTTGATATTGTTATCAGTTTATGTATATATATTTTATCTTTGTTTTTATATTAATTAATGTTAATTATGACTTTTGTAATGTTGGATATTTATTTGGAATTGATTTTTTTTCTTATAATTTAGTTATTTTGAGATTTTTTATTATTAGTTTAATAAATTTGTCTAGATTATATATGATTAATTTAAATTCTTTGTTTTTTTGTTTAATTAATTATTTAATTTGTATTATTTTATTTTTTGTATTTTGCTTTTTAAATATATTCATAATATATATTTCTTTTGAGTTTGTTTTAATCCCCCTTTTAATTTTAGTCTTGGGTTGAGGGTATCAACCAGAACGTCTTGAATCTGGTATTTATTTATTTTTTTACACTTTGTTTGGATCTTTTCCCTTATTTATTTTTATTATTTATATTTATAATGATTTTTTTACTTTACTTTTTTGTTTTGAATTTAATTTTGATTTTAATTTTTTTTTATATTGAGGAGTTATAATTCCTTTTTTAATTAAATTGCCTATATTCATTCTTCATTTTTGATTGCCTAAAGCCCATGTTCAAGCCCCTATTTCTGGTTCTATAATTTTAGCTGGATTGATTTTAAAAATTGGGGGTTATGGGTTAATTCGTTTTTTATATGTAAACGATCTATTTTTTTATTATTCTTATATTTGATTTTCTCTAGGTATAGTAGGTTTTGTAGTTGTAGGGTTTATTTGTTTAGTTCAGGTTGATATTAAGTGTTTGATTGCTTACTCATCTATTGGTCATATGTCTTTATGTTTAATAGCTATTTTGACTATAACTAAAATTGGCTTAATAGGTTCATTGGTTTTAATAGTTTCTCATGGTTTATGTTCTTCTGGTTTATTTTGCTTAGCTAATATATGTTATTCTCGTGTTTTATCTCGCAGAATCTTTTTAATTAAAGGTATAATTTTTTATATGCCAAGATTGTGTTTATTTTGATTTTTATTTAGATGTTTTAATATGGGTTGCCCTCCTAGAATTAATTTCATGGCTGAATTATTAATTATAATTTGTTCTATTCATTATTTTGATTACTCTTATTTTTACTTAATTATTGGTTCTTTTATATGTGCTTGTTTTTGTTTTTATTTATTTAGATATTCCCAGCACGGTAGTTTTTTGAGTATATATTCTTATAGTAATATTATGGTTTGTGAGTTTTTAATTGTAATTAATCATTTTATTCCCTTATTGTCTTTAATATTTTTTTATAATTTGTTTTTATGTTTAAGTAGTTTAAGTCAAAATTTGAATTTGTGGGATTCTAGATATATTTATCTTAAATATTGTTTAATAAATATTTTATTTGATTCTCTTTTTTTTTGTTTCTTTCAGTTTTTATATTTTACTTTGGAGTATTGTTTATTTTAAATGATATATGTGTTTTTTTAGAATATAAAATGTTTTTTTTAAATTCTCTAAATTTTTATTATGTAATGATTTTAGATTCTAGGTCTATGTTGTTTATCTCAATTGTTTTATTCATTTCCTCTATAGTAATTTTGTATAGATCTTTTTATATAGGTTATAATAGAATTAGTTCAATCCGTTTTTTATATTTAGTTTTATTATTTGTTTTTAGAATATTATTAATAATTTTGAGTCCTAATATAATTAGAATTTTATTAGGGTGAGATGGATTGGGTTTAGTTTCTTACTGCTTGGTTATTTATTATAGTTCTATTACTAGAAATTTATCCGGAATAATTACTTGTCTGACTAACCGTATTGGTGATATTGGTATTTTAATTTGTATTGGTTGAATTTCTTCTTATGGAAGATGAAATTTTGTTTTTTATAATTTTTATTTTGATAAAACTATCTTTTTTATGTTGGTATTATCTTTTTTTACTAAGAGAGCACAGGTTCCTTTTTCTTGCTGATTACCTGCAGCCATGGCTGCACCTACCCCAATTTCAGCACTTGTTCATTCTTCAACTTTAGTAACAGCAGGTGTATATACATTAATTCGATTTATGGGTGATTTAGTTTACTTTAATTTTATTTTTGTGTTAATAGGATTTTTTACTATGGTTTTTTCTTCTTTTTGTGCTAATTACGAGTTTGATTTAAAAAAAATTATTGCATTTTCTACCCTAAGACAACTTGGTTTAATAATTTTATCTATTTTTTTGGGTTTTCAAAATTATTCTTTTTTTCATTTATTAACTCATGCTATGTTTAAGTCCTTATTGTTCTTATGTTCTGGTATTATAATTTTTTATTATTTTGATAATCAAGATATTCGTTTTATAGGAGGTTATTTCAAATTCTTACCTTTAACAAGATGTTGTTTTAATGTTTCAAATCTTGCTTTGTGTGGAATTCCTTTTTTATCTGGATTTTACTCAAAGGATTTAATTATTGAAAATTTGATTTTTTTTGGGTCCAATCTTATTGTTATCTTGATCTTTTTTTTTAGTCTAGGTTTAACTTGCTGTTATTCTTTTCGTCTTGTATACTACTCTATAATTAAGTCTGTTAATTTTATACCTTTAAATTGTTTTAAATTTGAATTTAATTTTATAGGTATTGTAGTTATAATTATAATATTAATATCTGTGATGTTTGGTTGCATTCTTAATTGATTTTTTAATTTTGATTTATTATGGATTTTTTTTCCTTTTGATTTAAAAATTATAACTCTTATTTCAATTATAATGGGATTTTATACGGGTATAGAATTAAATAACTTGAATTATTTGTTTAATTTAAGTTACTATATTTTTAGATCTAATATATGATTTATATTTAGTTATTCAACTTATTTATTGAATGTATTTTATTATTATTTTAATAATTATTATAAAGTTTTATATTGAGGTGAGTTTTTTTTAACACTAAATATATATTTATATATAATTAAGATTTCAAGTTTATTTCAATTATATTTAAATAATAACTTTAAAATTTTTTTAATTTCCTATTTAATATGATTTTTTTTATTATTGTGTAATTATAGCTTATTGGAGAGTTTAATATTGAAGATATTAAGGGGAAAAATGTTTTCTAATTACAAATTCATTAAATTTTTCTTTTTAGTGAAAATAAAATATTTTTAGTATAAACTAAATGAATTAAGAGTAAAACGATTATTTAATCGCAATAAAGTTAGTTAGCGGCTACTTATAATTACTCTATTAATTGGAAATTTCAATATTTTTATTAACAATAAAATGCCTCTAGCTTTGGCTTCAATTAATAAGTTAAACATGGGTTGTAAATTCCTAATTTTTAGGTCGAAACTAAATGTATTTATTACTTCTTTGTTTGGTAAAGTAGTCATCTAAGAACTTTTTAACTGCAAATTAAATGTTATAATTAACTACAACTTTATTTAGTTCAATTTAATAATCCGTTATACCATTCGTAGTATAACCCTAAAATAAGGATTATAATAAATAAGATTGAAGTTATTCTTCAGTATTTAATTATTGTAAATTTTATTGTAGTTACTATTGGTATAATAATTACAATCTCTACATCAAAAATTAAGAAGATAATGGCAATTATGAAGAAATGAATTGAAAAAGGTATTCGTTTATTTGATAGGGGGTTAAAACCACATTCGAATGGTGATATTTTTTGTATATCATTAATAGATTTCTTTCTTATTATTGTTAATAATAAAGTTATTAATGTTAGTAGTACTATAATTGTAATTATATATTTAATTATTAATATAATTGTTCATTTTAATTAATCTTTTTAATTGGAAGTTAAATGTACTATTAAATTATTATACTAAATGAACAGATTATCTTCCTCATCAGTAAATTGATACGTAAAGAAATAATCATACTACGTCTACAAAATGTCAGTATCAAGTTGAGCACTCAAATCCTACAAAATGTTCTTTTGAGTACTGATAAAACATTAATCGTAAAGTAGAAATTAAAATAAATATTGATCCAATAATAACGTGAATTCCGTGAAATCCTGTTCTTATAAAAAATAAAGATCCGTATACAGAATCTGATATACAAAATGATGATATTATGTATTCATACATTTGAAGTGTTGAGAAATATATTCCTAATAAGATTGTAATAATTAATCTTTTAATTGATTGTGAGTAATTTTTTGATATAATTGATCTATGAGCTCATGTTATTGATACACCTGATGATAGTAGGATTATAGTATTTAATAATGGAATTCTTATAGGATTAAATGAATTAATATTAATTGGGGGTCATATTATACCAATTTCAATTGAAGGGGCTAGGCTTGTATGAAAGAATCCTCAAAAGAAAGAAAGGAAAAATATTACTTCAGATATAATAAATATAATTATCCCTATTTTTATGTTTTCTACGACTTTTTTTCTATGTATGCCTTGGTATGTTGATTCTCGAATTACATCTCGTCATCATTGAGTTATGCATATTATTATAATAATTATTCTTATTTTGATTAATAATGTATTATAAGTTGAAAACAAATTGATTATTCCTAGAGTTATTGTTATTAATCTTAATGAAATTAAAATGGGTCAGGGTCTTTTATCAACTATATGGAAGGGGTGATTATTCATTTATACTTCACTTGAATATAATGTTATTAAGATTATGAATACATATGATTGAATTAATGATACTGCTGTTTCAAACATTAAAAGTAAGTTAAATACTAAAATTACAATCAGTATAATTCTTGAATTATTACCTAGAAGAGATATAAGTAAGTGACCTGCAATTATGTTAGCAGTAAGTCGAACAGCTAATGATCCTGGTCGAATTAAATTTCTAATAGTTTCAATAATAACTATAAAAGGTATTAAATATAGAGGAGTTCCTACTGGAACTAAGTGTATAAGTATATATTGTGTTTTGTTTAATCACCCGTAAATAAAAAATGATAACCACATAGGAAGAGCTATAGATAAAGAAAAAATTAAATGTGAGGATGCTGTAAAAATATATGGTAATAATCCTATTATGTTATTGATTATAATGAAAATGGCTATTCTTAAGAATAAGCCTTGAGATCCTTTTTTTTTTATAATTAAGTTGAGTTCTAATTTTATAAAGTTTATTAATTTTAATAAAATATTTGAGTAATTATTTAAATTAATTCAATAATTATAATTTATTATTACAATTATAATTATTGATCTAATTCAATTCATTGATATAATACCAGTACATGGATCAAATGTTGAAAATAAATTTATTATCATTTTCAATTTATTTTTTTTTTTATTAAGTTGTTTTTTATATTAATATTGATTTTGTAATTAAAATATATTGTAGATAAGTTAATTATTATTAATAAGTTAAATATTGTTATTAATGTAAATCATCATATAGGAGCTATTTGGGGAATTAAAAAATAATATATCTTTAATTTGACAAATTAATATTTTAACTTAAACTAATTTTTCATTAAGGGTATTCGCTAATTTACCATATACTGATTTAAGAGATCATTACTTGCTTTTAGTATCTTAATAAGTTTTTAGCTCATTTAATAAATGATTTAATACTAATTCTCTCTATACAAATGGGTATAAATCTATGATTTGATCCACAAATTTCTGAACATTGACCATAAAACAAACCTGGTCGGTTAATTATTATATTTCCTTGATTGATTCGACCGGGTGAAGCGTCAATTTTAATACCTACAGAAGGAATTGTCCATGAATGAATGACATCAGATGATGAAGCCAGAATTCGAATTGTGTTGTTGTATGGAATAATAATGCGATTATCTGTGTCTAGTAAGCGAATATCATATTTTATTAATATTTTTGTTGGTTTTATATACGAATCGAATTCAATTTCATTAAAATCTGAATATTCATAGGATCAGTATCATTGATGACCAATTACTTTAATTGTAATTATAGGTTTTATGGATTCTTCTATAAAATATAAAATTTGAAGAGACGGCATAGCGATAAAAATTAATGTAATTGCAGGTATTACAGTTCAAATTATTTCAATATATTGATTTTCTAATACAAAGCGATTTATTATCTTAGTTGTTATTAATGATCTTATAATGTATAATACAATAATTGTAATTATTATTAAAATTATTATTCCGTGGTCATGAAAAAAAATCAATTGCTCCATAGTTGGTGATACTGCGTCTTGAATAAATATTGATAATCATGAGTTTATTTCTAAAAAAATATTTATATTTATATGTGAATTTTAAATTCATTACATTATTCTGCCACATTAGAATTTTAGAATTGATGGTAATTCATTGTAACAATGTTCTTTGGGAGGGCTTATTTGTAATCATTCAATTGATGATTTATTATTTATTGCTATAATAATAATTCGTTTAGATACTATTCTTTCTCAAATAATAATTATAAATATAATAATTCTTATTGTTGATATAATTCTACCATATGAGGATAGTATGTTTCAGGATAAATATAAATCTGGGTAATCAGAATATCGACGAGGTATACCTCTTAATCCTAAATAATGTTGAGGAAAAAATGTAATATTAATTCCGGTAAATATTATAATAAATTGGATTTTTAGTCATTTATTATTTAATGTTAATCCTGTGAATAAGGAATATCAGTGAATAAATCTTGCTATAATAGCAAAAACTGCCCCCATAGATAAAACGTAGTGAAAATGAGCTACTACATAGTAAGTATCATGTATAATAATGTCAATAGATGAATTTGATAAAATAATTCCGGTTAAACCACCAATTGTAAATAGTAATACAAATCCTATTGATCATATTATTGAAATACTAATATTTTTATACACTCCGTGTATTGTAGCTATTCAACTAAATACTTTAATTCCAGTTGGAACTGCAATAATTATTGTTGCAGAAGTAAAGTAGGCCCGAGTGTCAACATCTATTCCTACAGTGAATATATGGTGAGCTCATACTACAAAACCCAAAATACCGATTGAAATTATTGCATAAATTATTCCAATATACCCAAATGATTCATTTTTCCCTCTTTCTTGAATAATAATATGTGAAATTAAACCAAATCCGGGTAAAATAAGAATGTAAACTTCTGGGTGACCAAAGAATCAGAATAGATGTTGAAATAAAATAGGATCACCTCCTCCCGAGGGGTCAAAAAATGAAGTATTAATGTTTCGATCAGTTAATAGTATGGTAATTGCTCCTGCTAATACTGGTAATGATAATAGTAATAAAAATGCAGTAATTATTACAGATCAGATAAATAAAGGTGTTTGATCATATTTTATCCCGTTTGTTCGTATATTTAAAATAGTTGTAATAAAGTTAATTGACCCTAAGATAGATGAAATCCCTGCAAGATGTAAGGAAAAGATTACTAAATCTACATTTATAGATGAATGCGAGAGGTTTGATGATAAAGGTGGGTATAGAGTTCATCCTGTGCCAGCACCTAATTCAACTATTGATCTAATTATTATAAAAATTATTGATGGGGGTAATAATCAGAATCTTAAGTTATTTAGCCGTGGAAAAGCTATGTCAGGTGCACCGATTATCAATGGAATTAACCAGTTTCCAAATCCACCAATTATAATTGGTATAACTATAAAAAAAATTATAACTAAGGCATGAGATGTAACAATAGTATTATAAATTTGATCATTATTTATTAATGGTCCAGGTTGTATTAATTCTAATCGGATTACTAATCTTATAATTATCCCTATAATTCCAGCTCAGATACCAAAAATAAAGTATAAAGTTCCAATATCCTTATGATTAGTCGAGAATATTCATTTATTCATTGGGGTGACTGATTAAAGTATTAAATTGTAAATTTATAAATGAATTTTATTTCTCTCAATAAGTTTTTATAGTTTAATTAAAAATTTTAAATTGCAAATTTAATGATATTCATGATTAAAAACTAAGACTTACCTTTAAAGTAATTTTAACTTTGAAGGTTAATAGTTTTTTAACTTAAAATCCTTATAAGGATTTTAAGTTAAAAACTGTGATTGGTATAATTAAAGTTGTTATAATAATAAATGAATTTTCTATTCTGTTTATTTTCAACCATTTAGGTATATGATAAAAAAATATTATAGACAAAAATGTTATTCGTATATAAAAGAAAATAATAATTAATGAACCTGTAATTATAAAAATAATTATAATTAGATTATTTAATTCAATTAAATATTTAATTACTATAAATTTACCATAAAAACTTAATATAGGGGGTATACCTCCTATAGACATTATAATCATTCACATAATTAACTTTATTGAATTTCTATAATTATTAAAAATAAATTGATTAATAAAGTTTAAATTCATTTTTATAATTATTAGAGTTAGTATTAATAATGACGCTGAGTATAAAATAAAATATGTTATTCAAATTGAACAGTTATTAATACATGATAATATAAATCTTATGTTAAATAGAGATGAATACATAATTACTTTTTTTATTGAATTTTGGTTTAACCCAGCAATTGATCTCAGGATTAATATTATAATGATAATTGTACTATAGTTTGAATTTAAATATGATATTACTATTATAGGCCCTAATTTTATAACAGTCGAGAATACAAGGATTGAATAATACTTTATTCCTTCAGTAATAGATAATACTCAAGTGTGAAAAGGCACTACCCCTAATTTTATAGCAATTGATGTTAGCAAGAAATATTTATTTATTTCAAAAGATATTATAATAACCCCTATTATTATAATTGATGATCTTAATCTTTGTATAATAAAATATTTAATACAAGATTCTGAATTTAATTTTGATTTTGCAGATATAATTGGAATAAAACACATTAAAGTTAATTCTAAACCTATTCAAATTGAGAATCAGTTATTTGATCTAATTGTTATAATAACCCCTATTATTATACAAAAGTTGAGTAGTACGTTTAAATTTATAATTATTAAAAAGGAGATTTATTCTATATTTAGATTATGAGTCTAAAAGCTTTTTTAGCTTACCTTTTTGTAAATTAGTGTAAATAAGCACATAAATTTTTGATATTTAAGGTTAACGTTTAATTCTTTTATTTACAATAAGAGTAAATTAGTTTACTTTTTTTATTCTATCAAAATAATCCTATAATCAGGCATCTTATT